ATTCGATATAAGAAATTTTGTTTTCAAAACATTAGATTATGTATCGAGAGAGTAATATGAGAAAAAGGTATTTCCAATTTTATTATCGGAAGTCCAGTTCAGCGTCACAAACTTTTTTTCACACCAGAGGTCTCTTAACAATATTTATAGAGCGAAAAAAAAAAACAAGATTCTTTTTTCCTTAGTTTATTTGATCAAATAAAAAAGCAACTTTGGGATTGCTGAATCACAGACAAATCACAGACAAAAAAATATAATAAATATATAAAGCAACGGAGCCATCATAGTATTTTTGAATTCCTCCGAAAGGAAGGGTGGTAAGTTGATCATTTACCTATCGGGGTCTGATCGATCCTATTTTTTTCTTTCTTTGATGGAAGGTAAGGGTCAATTTTATTGTAGAGCCGTATGCAATGCATAAAAGATGCCCGTACGGTTGTTCGATTCTATCGTTTTTTCTTGTTATTCTTTTATCTTTCTTTTATCTTCCCCTCATCATGCGAAATAGAGAAACCTTTTATTATCTTATATCATCAGGGTAATGATCCATCAACCTGCTGGTTCTTTTTCTGAAGTAGCAACGGGAGAATTCATCCTGGAAGTGGGAGAACTGCTGAAACTACGTGAAACCCTGACAAGGGTTTATGTACAAAGAACGGGCAAACCCTTATGGGTTGTATCCGAAGACATGGAAAGAGATGTTTTTATGTCAGCAACAGAGGCCCAAGCTTATGGAATTGTTGATCTTGTAGCTGTTGAATGACAATAGCCTGGATTTCGCGTCAATTCGTGATTTGAAATTACTCCTGCCGAGTTTAATATTCTATGACTTTTATTTACTATTCTATGGAATAAAAGTAATTCATAATCATCCGGTTAGGATCGATCTAAACCAGCCCATTATGTATATGATTCAACATGCCAACTATTAAACAACTTATTAGAAATACAAGACAGCCAATTAGAAATGTCACAAAATCCCCCGCGCTTCGGGGATGCCCTCAGCGTCGAGGAACATGTACTAGGGTGTATGTGCGACTCGTTCAGATCATGAACTAGAACAAAGGAAAGAGAACAATGTTCGAATATCAATGATCAAATAGGATAGAACGGAAAAACGAACTACATTTCCTATCTAAAAATAAGAAAATGGATCATATCCCTTTTATTGTGTATGAAATTTATGGTTTCTATTGGTGTAAATCCACTCACCTCAATTCAAGATGAGAAGCAATTCTCCATTGGTAGCAAATGGTTATCCATTAAGCGGAGGAAATATTAGTTAACATAGACCCCTCTTGCAAGAACGGACTAACAGGGTCAGCTACCCAGCCAACCTTCATAATTAAATACCGTTACTGTATAGGTAGAGCTCGTTGTGAAAGACCTATTACTGGATAATTCATGGGTAGAGCCGAAGAATGTGAACTATACAAGTTAGCAATAACATTGATTAAATGAAGTAAAGGCTCCGGTGTATAGAGAAGACCTCACCGTTTAAGAAGTAACCATAGAAACGATGAAATCCACTATTTCTTTATCATTGCTATTTTTTTTTTAATACCTAGTATAGTACAAGTTCGTATTTCGAGGTGAAATGCCTAGAAAAAATAAAAAATCGTGGTTGGGAAGGTTATAGTAGCCAAAGCCATTGGAATTTTTAGTTTATACATTGGAAAAATCCGTTTTGTTATTAATATACTAGTAAAGGGGCAAAAGAATAACTGAAAGAAAGGAAATCTATTAGTTATTCGTTAAAGTTTCATTTATTCAATGACCAGAATTAGACGGGGATATATCGCTCGGAGACGTAGAACAAAAATTCGTTTATTTGCATCAAGCTTTCGGGGGGCTCATTCAAGACTTACTCGAACTATTACTCAACAAAAAATAAGAGCTTTGGTTTCGGCTCATCGGGATAGGGATAGGCAAAAAATAAATTTTCGTCGTTTGTGGATCACTCGAATAAATGCAGCAATTCGTGAAAGGGGGGTATGCTATAGTTATAGTAGATTAATAAACGATCTGTACAAGAGACAGTTGCTTCTTAATCGTAAAATACTTGCACAAATAGCTATATCAAATAGGAATTGTCTTTATATGATTTCCAATGAGATCATAAAAGAAGTAGGTTGGAAGGAATCCACCGGTTAAACGGAGTTGCCCGGAGAATGAACTCCGGGAAGGTCGAATAAAAATGAATAGAATATGATAAAATATGAGAAAGTAGTCAAAATAAATATGAATCAACACGTTCAATAAAAAGATTGCTTCTTCCCAGATTATTATTTTTTTCTTACGACACGAGAATTAAATCCGGATTCTTGTATTTTTCCAACAAAATATAAATCCGCGTTTGAGTTCGAATGGGAAGTTGAATTCAAGTGAAGAAAGAGTAAACCTATCTTTTTCTGGCTCTAAGACTAGAAGTTCTAGTGGTCGACTCGGTTCTTTCAAATTGTTTCTCATTATTAAGAAAAGGTAACAAAGATAAAATACG